TTATTGACTGTGAGCCAATATTAGGTTATTTACACAGAGGAATGGAAAAAATTGCGGAAAATCGAACAATTATACAATATTTGCCTTATGTAACGCGTTGGGATTACTTAGCTACGATGTTCGCAGAAGCAATAACAGTAAATGGGGCAGAATATATTGGAAATATTCAAGTACCTAAAAGAGCCAGCTATCTCAGAGTAATTATCTTAGAGTTGAGTCGTATAGCTTCTCATCTGTTATGGCTTGGCCCTTTTATGGCGGATATTGGTGCACAAACTCCTTTTTTCTATATTTTTAGAGAAAGAGAGTTAATATATGATTTATTTGAAGCAGCTACAGGTATGAGAATGATGCATAATTATTTTCGTATCGGAGGAGTAGCAGCGGATCCCCCTTATGGTTGGATAGATAAATGTTTAGATTTTTGTAATTATTTTTTAACAGCAGTTACTGAATATCAAAAACTTATTACGCGAAATCCTATTTTTTTAAAACGAATTGAAGGAGTAGGTATTATTAGTGCAGACGAAGCAATAAACTGGGGGTTGTCGGGACCAATGTTACGAGCTTCTAGAATACGATGGGATCTTCGTAAAATTGATCATTATGAGTCTTATGATAAATTTGATTGGGAAGTCCAATGGCAAAAAGAAGGGGATTCATTATCCCGTTATTTGGTCCGAATTGGTGAAATGAATGAATCCATCAAAATTATTCAACAAGCTTTGGAAGGAATTCCGGGAGGGGACCACGAAAATTTAGAAACCAGACGTTTGCATTTTGATAAAAAAAGTGATCCAGAATGGAACGATTTTGAATACCGATTCATTAGTAAAAAAGTGTCTCCTACTTTTGAATTGACCAAACAGGAACTTTATGTAAGAGTAGAAGCACCAAAGGGAGAATTGGGAATTTTTTTGATAGGGGATCAGACTGGGTTTCCTTGGAGATGGAAAATTCGTCCACCAGGTTTTATCAATTTGCAGATCCTTCCTCAATTAGTTAAAAGAATGAAATTGGCTGATATTATGACAATATTAGGTAGCATCGATATCATTATGGGAGAAGTTGATCGTTGAAATGATAATTGATACAACAAAAGTACAAGCTATAAATTCTTTTTCAAAATTGGAATCCTTAAAGGAGGCTTATGAAATTGTGTGGGTACTCGGCCCTATTTTGACTCTTGTATTAGCAATAACCATAGGTTTACTAGTAATTGTGTGGTTAGAAAGAGAAATATCTGCAGGGATACAACAACGTATTGGACCTGAATATGCTGGACCTTTAGGAGTTCTTCAAACTCTAGCGGATGGAACAAAACTACTTTTCAAAGAAAATCTTTTTCCATCTAGAGGGGATACTCATTTGTTCAGTCTCGGACCGGCCGTAGCAGTCATATCAACTTTATTAAGTTATTCAGTAATTCCCTTTAGTTATCACCTTGTTTTAGCAGATCTAAATATCGGTATTTTTTTATCGATTGCCATTTCAAGTACTGCTCCCCTTGGACTTCTTATGTCGGGATATGGATCAAATAATAAATATTCCTTTTTAGGTGGTCTACGAGCTGCCGCTCAATCCATTAGTTATGAAATACCATTGACTCTCTGTATATTATCCATATCTCTACGTGCGATTCGTTAAAAAATTCTTGCTATTCCTTTTCTTTTTTTTAGGAATAAAGAAGAGAAATCCTTTGAAGGAAGGAATATCCTCTGATTTTTTATTCATCATTTGAATTGATGAACTAAATTGGATAGCTATATGAGTGAAATAAAACAGCTTTGAAATTTGCAGTAAAAAAAATTGAGACTCATTTCTGATGTACAAGAATAATACAAAAAGAAACATAAGAAAATGAGACCATTTGCCCCAAGATTGGTTGATTAGTCATCCTGCCTTGAAGCGGGTTGAAAAAAACCGGCTCTATTGAGTTTTGACTATGATTTCTAAGTATTACCATAATGCAAACGAACAGTCGAACAAAAATAACTGCGTGGTTAGGAATACCAAGATACACAAAGGATTAGTAATAGAGATTTTTGAAATTATCCAATAGATAGGATATTTCTTCATAAGAATATAAAGAATATTAATTGGGACTTTCAATTAGTAGAAATGCTAAAGCAGTACTTCTCAAGATTCCGATTCAGAGTATGCTCCTACCGCATGATTAAAGAAATAACTATCAAAAACGAAAGAATCCTTTTTTTTTTTGAGAAAGAAGAATAGAAACAAAAAAAAAGAAAGATCTTTCTTTTTTTTTGTTTCTTATATCTACTTCTGTTCGTATCGTAGAAATCGAATTTCTATCATAATTCATGAACTAAACGAATAGAATGTCGAATTAGTTTTCGTAATTGAAAACTAAAAATGTCAATATATATTGACATTTCTGCAACGAGACGAGTATTTTATGAAAGGGTTTCCGTTATTGCTATAAAATAATATTTTTAAAGGATAAGATTGATTCCAAAGTACTTTATTTAGTCTTCTAACAGACAGAATTGAATTGGTTTAATTTGGGAATGTTTCATAGATTTTCATTTTATTTCTACTACAAATAGATACAAATATGTAGAGATAAATAATATCATCGAGTCCTTACATTTTTTTATGACCTTCGAGGAGCCGTATGAGGTGAAAATCTCACGTACGGTTCTGGAATAGCGATGGTAAGAGTGATGTTATCATCGACTATGATTATCTAACAGTTTAAGTACAGTTGATATAGTTGAGGCACAATCAAAATATAGTTTTTGGGGGTGGAATTTTTGGAGACAACCTGCAGGATTTATCATTTTTTTAATTTCTTCCCTAGCAGAATGTGAGAGATTACCTTTTGATTTACCAGAAGCAGAAGAAGAATTAGTAGCGGGTTATCAAACTGAATATTCGGGTATAAAATTTGGTTTATTTTATCTTGCTTCCTATCTAAACCTACTAGTTTCTTCCTTATTTGTAACAGTTCTTTACTTAGGCGGTTGGAATATCTCTATTCCGTATATATTCGTTCCAGAATTTTTTGAAATAAAAAAAATAAGTGAAGTGTTTACAATAACACTAGGTATTTTTATTACATTGGTTAAAACGTATTTGCTCTTATTCATTCCTATCACAACAAGATGGACTTTACCTAGACTAAGAATGGACCAACTATTAAATCTTGGGTGGAAATTTTTTTTACCTATTTCTCTTGGTAATCTATTATTAACAACCTCTTTTCAACTCCTTTCATTATAAAAAAATCGATATTTATTTTGATAACTTATCTCAAACAAGATAAAAAAACAAATAGAAAATTCTTCATAAAAATTCACGATATGTTCCCCATGGTAATTGGGTTCATTAATTATGGTCAACAAACCATACGAGCTGCAAGATACATTGGTCAAAGTTTCATGATTACCTTATCTCACGCAAATCGTTTACCGGTAACTATTCAATATCCTTATGAAAAATTAATTACATCCGAGCGCTTCCGCGGTCGAATCCATTTCGAATTTGATAAATGTATTGCTTGTGAAGTATGTCTTCGCGTATGTCCTATAGATCTACCTGTTGTTGATTGGAAATTTGAAACTGACATTCGAAAAAAACGATTGTTTAATTACAGTATTGATTTTGGAATCTGTATATTTTGTGGAAACTGCGTTGAGTATTGTCCAACAAATTGTTTATCAATGACTGAAGAATATGAGCTTTCTACTTATAGTCGTCATGAATTGAATTATAATCAAATCGCTTTAGGTCGTTTACCAATGTCGGCAAGTGAAGATTATACAATTCGAACTATTTTGAATTTACCTCAAAAAAATGGATAAATTCCTTTTGATTAAGGATTAAAGATTAATTAAGATTAATTAAAGAAATGGAAATTTTGAATTACTACATTACAATTTCTATTTCTATATTTAGAATTTCCATATATAAATAATAGAGTTAGAATTGTATGAGTTAGAATTCTATCCATAATGATTTTCAAATCAAAATTAGAGTCTTTACCTGTTCGATAAAGAGCGAAATTAGTCCAATAGCTGTATCCACAGTAAGTTCCACCCCTTAGGTTAGGGTGGAATTCAATTATAAACCTATTAGAATTTTAAATAGTCTTTTTTGCTGGTCAGGGTCAATAAGGTCATGAAAAAAGAATTAAAGTTTTTTTATCTTGTAGTTTATGCACAATGGGGTTATCTGGACCAATACATGATTTTTTTTTAGTCTTTCTCGGATTAGGTCTGATATTCGGAGGTCTAGGAGTGGTATTATTCACTAATCCAATTTATTCTGCCTTTTCTTTGGGATTCGTTCTTGTTTGTATATCCTTATTTTTTATTTTATCAAATTCTCATTTTATAGCTGCTGCGCAGCTCCTTATTTATGTAGGAGCTATAAATGTTTTAATTCTATTTACTGTAATGTTCATGAACGGTCCAGAGTATTCAAAAGGTTCTAATCTTTGGGCTGTTGGAAATGGGGTCACCTCCCTAGTTTCTACAAGTATTTTTGTTTTTTTAATTACTTTTATTTCAGATACGACATGGTACGGGATTATTTGGACTACAAGAGAAAATCAGATTCTTGAACAAGATTTAATAAGTAACGGCCAACAAATTGGAATTCATTTATCAACAGATTTTTTTCTTCCATTTGAACTCATTTCAATAATTCTTTTAATTGCTTTGATAGGTGCGATTACTGTGGCTCGTCAGTCATAAATCTGTAAAATGAGTAAGCACAATACAAATTTTGCTCTCTAGATTCGCACATATATTTTTCGACAATTCGATTTGAAGATTATTCATAATAAAATTCCTTTTATTCGACTTATTACTAATATAGGTCTTTGCTCTGTACTTGTAATATTCTTAATTGTAGTTAATCCAATCTATTAATCTTGAATTTCTATTCATTGTTTATACTCAAATAAATCAAAATTTTTTAAGGAGTTGGTCTATGATGCTCGAACATGTACTTGTTTTCAGTGCCTATTTATTTTCTATCGGTATCTATGGATTGATTACGAGTCGAAATATGGTTAGAGCCCTTATGTGTCTTGAACTTATCCTAAATGCTGTTAATATGAATTTCGTAATATTTTCTGATTTTTTTGATAGTCGCCAATTAAAAGGAAATATTTTTGCAATTTTTGTTATATCTATCGCAGCCGCTGAAGCAGCTATTGGACCGGCTATCGTTTCGTCAATTTATCGTAATCAAAAATCAATTCGTATTAATCAATTCAATTTGTTGAATAAGTAATATTGAGAATATAAAATAGAATGTTCTCATATTCATTCATTTGAATTCGTATCTCCGATAGATAATGTATCTGATCCTGTTTGTGAAAATAGAAAAAATTAAAGTATCTTGGCTTTATCTTATGAATCAATGCGGAATGCAATATTGAATAGAAAAATTCTGGCAAATCCTTGATTCATCTGGTGTCTAACTATATGACAAATTTAGGAATTTACTAGGTCGAAATTTTATGACATTAACAAAATTTGAAATTAATAGATCCAATGTCACACTCAGTTAAAATTTATAATACATGTATAGGGTGCACTCAATGTGTTCGTGCCTGCCCCACGGATGTATTAGAAATGATACCTTGGGACGGATGTAAAGCTAAACAAATAGCTTCCGCGCCAAGAACAGAAGATTGTGTCGGTTGTAAGAGATGTGAATCCGCCTGCCCAACGGATTTCCTGAGTGTACGAGTTTATTTATGGCATGAAACAACTCGAAGCATGGGTCTAGCTTATTGACCCTTTCCATAAAAAGCCACTTGAACCCATTTGCTTTTTTGTTTACCGACAAAAACCCGTGCCTAATATTAAGTTTTCAAGCACGGGTTTTTGTGGCCCAAGTGTATCTTGTCTTTACCACGAATTCTTTTCCTTGGTCAACAACATTTGTCGTTTTACCAATATCTGCGGGTTGCTTTATTTTCTTTTTCCCTCAGAAAGGAAATAAGATAATTAGATGGTATACTATTTCTATCTGTATATTAGAACTTCTTTTAATGACCTATGCTTTCTCTTATTATTTCCAATTGGACGATCCATTAATTCAATTAGCGGAGGATTCTAAGTGGATCAATTTTTTGGATTTTGATTGGCGATTGGGAATAGATGGACTCTCGATAGGACCCATTTTATTGACAGGATTTATCACGACTTTAGCTACTTTAGCCGCTCGGCCAATTACTCGGGATTCCCGATTATTTCATTTTCTGATGTTAGGGATGTATAGTGGCCAAGTAGGATTATTTTCTTCTCAAGATCTTTTACTTTTTTTCATTATGTGGGAGTTAGAATTAATTCCCGTTTATCTACTTCTATCCATGTGGGGAGGAAAGAAACGCTTGTATTCAGCTACAAAATTTATTTTGTATACTGCGGGCAGTTCCATTTTTTTATTAATGGGAGCCTTGGGTATCGCTTTATATACGTTCAATGAACCAACATTCCATTTTGAAAAATCAGCCAATCAATCATATCCTGTGAGCCTAGAAATACTATTCTATATTGGGTTTCTTGTTGCTTTTGCTGTCAAATCACCGATTATACCTTTCCATACATGGTTACCAGACACCCACGGAGAAGCACATTATAGTACTTGTATGCTCCTAGCTGGAATCTTATTAAAAATGGGAGCATATGGATTGATTCGAATTAATATGGAATTATTACCGCATGCCCATTCTTTATTTTCGCCCTGGTTGGTAATAGTAGGCGCAATACAAACAATCTATGCAGCTTTAATATCTTCTGGTCAACGAAATTTAAAAAAGAGAATAGCCTATTCCTCTGTATCTCATATGGGTTTCATAATTATAGGTATTTACTCTATAAGTGATATGGGACTCAACGGCGCTCTTTTACAAATAATATCACATGGATTTATTGGCGCTGCACTTTTTTTCTTGGCGGGGACGAGTTATGATAGAATACATCTTGTTTATCTTGACGAAATGGGCGGAATGGCTACCCTAATGCCAAAAATATTCACGATGTTCAGTATTTTATCATTAGCTTCCCTTGCATTACCGGGTATGAGTGGTTTTGTTGCGGAATTAATAGTCTTTTTGGGAATAATTACCGGCCATAAATATCTTTTAATGCCCAAAATACTAATTACTTTTGTAATGGCAGTTGGAATGATATTGACTCCTATTTATTTATTATCTATGTTACGCCAAATGTTCTATGGATACAAGCTGTTTGATGCTACAAACTCGTATTTTTTTGATTCTGGACCGCGGGAATTTTTTGTTTCGATATGTCTACTTTTACCAGTAATAGGTATTGGGATTTTTCCGGATTTCGTTTTTTCATTAGCAGTTGAGAAGGTTAGTGCTATTCTATCTAATTATTTTTAGAGTTAGTCATTATAAATAAAAAAAAACCTATTTTTTTTTTTAAAGAAAAGAGGAATTACAACCAAATCTCTTTGGCATTTGTGAGAACCTTTTGAATCACTATATTACTTGATTCAAAAGGTTCTCAGCCACTTAACTGAGGTTTCTTATATATAATATATATAATTATATATATAGACTAAGTTGTCCTATGGTTTTATTCATCAATACTTTTTTTTTCAATTCAATTAGATGTTAATGTAAATGAACCATAACTATGCAGTCCTATTCCTAATAAATTAACCCCAAAATAGCATATCCAGATTATAAGAAAGCCTATAGAAGCAACAATTGCAGAATTGAAACCTTTAAAATTTTTATTTGTTCGAGTATGCAAATAAATTGCAAATATGACCCAAGTAATAAATGCCCAAGTTTCCTTTGGGTCCCAATTCCAATAGGACCCCCATGTTTCATTAGCCCAGACTGCTCCTGAAAGGATACCTATGGTTAAAAAGAGAAACCCTATACTAAGAATACGATAACTCCAATTATCCAATTGTTGAATCAACTGAAACCTGTAAAAATTTCTAAAAGAAAAAAAAGAAATATTTTTTAAAAAATTTCTCCCTTCCGTCATGTATTGGATCTCACTGAAGGAAAATGAATCTTTTAAGAAATTTTTTCTTTTGTCAATAATTCTTATGACTTTTCGAAATCGAATTACTAGAAGTGCTACTGATAATAATGATCCACATAAAAGAGATGCATAGCCCAATATCATCATACTTACGTGCATCATTAACCACTGGGATTGCAGAGCGGGTACTAAGATTTCAGATTGATGCATATCAGTTAAAAAACCCGAAGTAGCAAAGCTTTGGGTAAAAAAAGTACTAGGCGCGGTTATTACGCCTAAAAATTTTTGATGTTTTTTAAAATAAGGAACCATATGAATAATGGAGAACCCCCAAGAAAGGAATATTAATGATTCATATAAATCACTTATTGGTAAATGTTTCAAATAAATCCAACGAGTGATTAATAATCCTGTTATACAGAAAAAAGTTATTATCATACCCTTTTCTGACGAATCATATAGTTCGATGAATTCATCGACTAATAAAATTATCAAATGAATTAGAATTACAATGGAAACAATCGAAAAAGATATATGAGTTAATATATGTTCTAAAGTCGAAAATATCATAAAAAATGTAAAAAGGGTATGATAATTATACATACGGAATTCAAATTGGGAATTCAATTCATTATACGATTTGTTGAATCCTTTTGAAAATGAAAAAACGTTATGCCGCCACTCGGACTCGAACCGAGATGCTTTCGCACTGCTTCCTAAGAGCAGCGTGTCTACCAGTTTCACCATAGCGGCTTGCTCAAAATCATAATAACCCATTTTGATTCAATCGTCAAATTTAAAGGACTCAATTCAATTGAATCCTTTTTAGGTGAGTTAAATTAATCAAACTAAAAATGCAATTTGAAATTCCAATTTGAATGATACATTAATGATACATTCTAAGGATTTCTGAAAATCTTTTTTTGTATTACTTTTTAGAATTTCATTGTGTAGAGAACTTTTGTTAGGATTTAGTAAAACAATTAGGTATTGATCTCTGGGGATTCTATATAGATTCTATATAGATAGAGTTTTGAGTTCTATCCAAAAAGATTGAACAATTCAATATATATATATATATATATATATATATTGATATAATGTTCGGCCCAAGCATATGATTATGATCTAAACGATATTTTTCAAAATTTACACAGTTTGATCTATCTAAAAGTGAAAGGTGCTTTTTTTTCTTAATTGAGTTGAAAGCAAAAAAAGGTTGATTCTATTTTATATAGTTATTTAGAAAGTTATTTATAATAATAATTGTTAAGAAAATTATCCAAAAAGTTTGAACCTTCTTAAATTCTTTTCTTTTTAAGAGCGGATTTTTTTTTACTAAAGAGCTTAGATTCGCCCTTTTCAATTCAATTTTCCCTTCAAAGTTTAAAAAAAAAACTTCTTAATCTTTTTAATTTGTCTCTTTATTTATTATTGTTATGATTTTTTATGATTCTAACAAGTGGGTCGATGGGGAAAATAGGAATCGCCATCCCCAAAACGATAAAATACCTTAAAAGGGGTGTAACAAACGTCTTCTCTTTGTTTTTCTTGTTCCTATTTTTTAGAATATAAAAAATAATATTTCAAATTTAGAAAGAAATAAAAGGAGAATTCTTATTCTAAAGTGAAAAGAGTTCTTGTTTTATTTGATATTGATTAGCTCCAAGTATAAAAGAATGCAAATTTGATCTAGATTATTAGTTTGCATTTTATATTAGATATTCGAAATTCAAAATGATAAACGCAATTTTACTTTTTCTCATATCAATTCGAGTTCAATTAGCCTAGGTTTTCCTGTTTTATTTGTCGCACAAAAAAAATTTTTGAATTACCAGTAATAAGGGGATTTTTCTAAGGAAAAGGTTTTCAACGCTGCCCCAAGACCCTTTTTATTTTTCAACTATTTTTTCAAATATGCTTTTTTGATATAGAAGTTCGTTTTTTGGAACTCCCATTAAAAAAAAAGAAACTAATTAATATTCTATATGGATGTGAAAGACATCTATATTAAAAAAAAGTTATTATTTATTATATTTATCTTTTTAGTTAGTCTTTATATGATATTCTATTCATCTTCATGCAAAAATGTGTTCATTTCTTTTTTTTTCTGTTTAGATTTATATACTTTTTCATTATACTACATTAATCCATTATACTACATTAATCAAAAATTATTTCTTTATTGAATTCACCTTTATTGAATTCACTAAGGATCTCATAAAAACAATCTCTTTTTTTATCATTCTGATTCAAATTTAAATAAGAATCGAGTACTTTATTTTTAAAAAATTCTTCATTATTTCTATATGTATCTATATGTATAGAAATCCTTAAAAATTTTTAGAATTCATAATAATAAATACAATTATAAATACAATTTTCATTTTAGAATAGGTATTTTTTCCGTTTTCACTAGTATCTTCGGGATATCATTTGACCAATTCTAACTTCTTAATTTGAATATGTGAAGTATTTGGAAAAAGATTCAGATTAATATTAATTAAGAATAATGAGATTTTTTTATGGAATATACATATCAATATTTTTTGATTATACCTTTACTTACACTTCCAGTCCCTATGTTAATAGGAATGGGACTCCTACTTTTTCCGGCGTCAACAAAAAAACTTCGTCGTATATGGGCTTTTCCAAGTATTTTTTTGTTAAGTATAGTTTTCGCTTTTTCAGCCAATTTGTTTATTCAGCAAATAAATAGCAGTTATATCTATCAATATATATGGTCGTGGACCATCAACAATGATTTTTCTTTAGAGTTTGGATATTTGATCGACTCACTTACTTCAATTTTGTTAATATTAATTACTACAGTTGGAATTCTTGTCCTTATTTTTAGTGATAGTTATATGTCTTATGATCAAGGCTATTTAAGATTTTGTGCTTATATGAGCTTTTTCAATACTTCAATGTTGGGATTAGTTACTAGTTCGAATTTAATACAAATCTATATTTTTTGGGAATTAGTTGGAATGTGTTCGTATCTATTAATAGGGTTTTGGTTCACACGACCGATTGCGTCCAATGCTTGTCAAAAGGCGTTTCTAACTAATCGTGTAGGCGATTTTGGTTTATTATTAGGAATTTTAGGTCTTTATTGGATAACGGGCAGTTTCGAATTTCAGGATTTGTTTGAAATAGTCAAAAATTGCATTTCGAATAATGAGAATGAACTGTTCTTTTTTACTTTGTGTGCCTTCCTGTTATTTTCCGGTCCAATTGGAAAATCTGCACAATTCCCCCTTCATGTATGGTTACCAGATGCCATGGAAGGACCTACCCCTATTTCTGCTCTGATACACGCGGCTACTATGGTAGCCGCGGGAATTTTTCTTGTGGCTCGACTTCTTCCTCTTTTCGTAGTCATACCTTCCATAATGAATCTAATAACTTTGATAGGTATAATAACAGTGCTTTTAGGAGCTACTTTAGCTCTTGCTCACAAAGATATTAAAAGAAGTCTAGCCTATTCGACAATGTCTCAATTGGGTTATATAATGTTAGCTTTAGGTATGGGGTCTTATCGAGCCGCTTTATTTCATTTAATTACTCATGCATATTCAAAAGCCTTGTTGTTTTTAGGATCTGGATCCATTATTCATTCAATGGAAGCTATTGTTGGCTATTCCCCATATAAGAGCCAGAATATGATTCTTATGGGGGGGTTAACAAAACGTGTTCCAATTACAAAAACCACTTTTTTATTAGGAACTCTTTCCCTTTGTGGTGTTCCGCCCCTCGCCTGTTTTTGGTCTAAAGATGAAATTATTAATGATAGTTGGTTGTATTCACCTATTTTCGCAATAATAGCTTGTTCCACGGCGGGATTAACTGCCTTTTATATGTTTCGGGTTTATTTACTTACTTTTGGGGGGCATTTGAATATTCATTTTACAAATTACAACGGAAAAGAAAACAGTGCGCTCTATTCACTATCTGTATGGGGTAAGGGAGAATCAAAAATGTTCAAAAACAAAATATGTTTATTAGCTTTATTAACAATCAATAATAGTCAACGGGCTTCTTTTTTTTCTAAGAAAAGCTCTCAAATTTACGGTACTGTAAAAAAGATAAGGAACCATTTTGTTATTAATCATCTTGCAACTAAAAGTAAAAGAATTTTTTCCTATCCGCAAGAATCAGAGAATCCTATGTTATTTCCAATGTTAATTTTGGGATTATTTACTTTGTTTATTGGAGCAATAGGAATTCCTTTTAATCAATTTAATCAAGAAGGGGGGGGGTTAGATATATTATCTAAACTGTTAAGTCCATCTTTAAATCTTTTGCATCAGAATTCTTTGCATTCTGCAGATTTTTTTGAATTTGTAACAAAGGCAGCTTTTTCGGTCAGTGTAGCTTTTTTTGGAATATTTATAGCCTTTTCTTTATATAAGCCGGTTTATTCATCCTTACAAAATTTGAAGTTCCTCAATTTTTTTGCCAAAACGGGTCCTAAAAGGAGTTTTTGGG